TCTTTTTTGACGATTGAATCCACCTCTATGGTCCCATATTTAGTAATTCCTGAACTACTTCTTCTGTATCGGGGATCGTCGAAATAAGCAAGAATACTATTTCTACGTAAAATCCCATTTATGGGTATTTCGATCGAGATACCAGAACGGGGCATTAGTTCTTTCTCCCGTTCTTGATCATATTGGAATGGGATGATGAATCTATTTCTTCGCCTTTTCGCCAATAAATCAGAATTCTCGTGGAGAATGGCAGGATATAGGAAATTCCAATGACCATTAGATATGATTCGATCAGGTCCTGAATAATCAAGAATCCCCTTCCCTTTTTTACTGGAAGGATCCGAACTAAACAATTTGTGTCTCACTCGATCATTAGTCACTGAGAGGTCAGAAATATATCTCCGTTCGACAGAAAGAGAATGAACATTCATTTGATCTTGATCCTTGTGGAGCGAAAAAGTGACTATACTGGATCTGCACGGACCTCCTGATAATATCCATAAATGACTTGTTTTTGGTAATAGATGAACATTACCATATCTATATTCAGGCGCATGGTACACATCGGTACTCCAGTGCATTTCTCCCTCTGAGTCAGAATAAATATGTTTTCGAACCCTCTCTTTAAAATTGAAAGTGGATGTTCCAGCGCGAATCTCAGCAATCACTTGTTCTGATTCTACATATTGATCGTTTTGAACTAAAAGAAAACTTTTTGGTGGAATATTCACATTATGTAGAATATCCTGACTCTCAATAGTTACATACAGGTCTATATAACATAGAAAAGCAGGATGTCCATGACGTGTACGTGTGGGATGAACCAAATCCTCATTGAATTTTATTTTTCCATTAGAAGGAGCTCGTACATGTTCTGCAGTACCACCTGTAAATACTCCACCGGTATGAAAAGTTCTTAATGTTAGTTGAGTCCCTGGTTCCCCAATTGATTGACCTGCAATAATACCTACTGCTTCTCCCAATTCGACCAGGTCGCCATGAGTGGGACTCCGACCATAACATAATCTACAGATCCAAGATGTACTCCTGCAAATAAAGGGGGTTCGAATATATATTGATTGTGCTCGAAAGGTTATGAATCGATTGACAAGTCCAATACCAATATCTTGATTTCGAGTGGCAATGCATCGTAGACCCATATATATATCGTCTGCTAATACACGACCAATTAGTGTTTGGATCAAAATTTTTTCCGTCATCCCATTTCGAGGACTCACGGAAATACCTCGGATAGTGCCACAATCTGTTCTACGCACAACAATGTGTTGAACTACTTCAACAAGTCTACGCGTGAGGTATCCAGCATCTGATGTTCGTACAGCAGTATCCACAACTCCTTTGCGGGCTCCGTAGCAGGAAATTATATATTCCGTTAAAGAAAGTCCTTCGCGTAAATTGCTTTGAATGGGTAAATCAATCATTTGTCCTTGGGGGTCCGACATTAATCCTCTCATACCTACTAATTGGTGTACCTGAGATGCATTTCCTCTAGCTCCCGAAAAGGACATTATATGGACTGGATTAGAAGGATCAGTCATCCTAAAATTAGGATGCATTTCTTGTCTCAAATATTCACTTGTAGCATACCATATCTCAATGGATTGACGCAATTTTTCTACCGCGTGTACATTCCCATAATGATGGTGCTTTTCTAAAATCAAACTTTGTTGTTCAGCATCTTGGACTAGCCATCCCTTAGAAGGTATTGTTAAAAGATCATCAATTCCTAATGAAATGGATGTAGCAGTGGCTTGCTGGAAACCCAGAGTCTTTACTTGATCCAGGATGTGCGATGTATATGCCATTCCGAAGTGATCTATTAATCTGCTAATAAGTCGTTTCATGGCAGTTGCATCTATCACTTTATTGTGAAAAACCAGATCGGCCCGTTCTGCCATAAGTACCTCCATATTCCGCTGAGTAGGATTCGACAATGGGTTTGAGTCAGTGATTTGAAGACTTCCTTTCCTCGATCTTGATTCACGTAGAAATTCAGGAATTATGATACCGGTTGAGCCGTAGAGAACCGAATTCCCACGGTATCACATAATTACGTAGCTTAGGTATCGTATGAGTAGGCCCGACAAAACCCTTGTATGGCTTCTTCTATTTCTCGATAAAAAGAAATATGACCAACAGTTGTTCGAATGTATATACAAAGGATTTCTTTTTTTACACTTCTTACTATTAGATAGTGCCCATAAATCTCATGATAGGTACCCAAAGATTCATATTGAACTTCGATGGGAACTTCTCTTGAGGCAATGACACGTTGATCGAGTCGCCACCGGAGCCACAAAGGACTATCTAAATTGATTCGTTTCTGCCGATAAGCTCCAAGTGCATCATAGGAACTACAAAAATAGGGTTCTTTCTCTTTCGTATACTTATTATCGTCAACCGTTTCATTTTGATAGTTTCTTCGATTACATGGATTATACCTATTTGAACAAATACCTCGACGATTCCCGATCGTTAA